TTCGTTGTGAAGGCAAGCGCAACTATCTATTTCATATCCTCCCTGTCAGGAAGGCAGGTCCGCTATAAAGCCTACCGGCCAGAAAGTCCTCAAGAACGAGAAAGCCGACCAAAAGACTATTCCATACCCGACTCTTGTTGTCGAATCGAGGGGGCTTGGCTTGTACCAGGCTCTAAAAGAGTTTTCTTCGAGCGAGCGGTCTTTCTATCTTTTTGGGTTGCATGCCCAAGGCAATGCTTTTTGTAGATTGAGATGGATTGATCTTCGCTATCGTGCCCCTTCCTTGTACCAGTTGATGCTGCGGCAGTGCCTAATATGAGTTTGCTCCTGCCCCAGACAGCTTCGAGGTTCCCATCGATCGATTACAGAGGTTTCAACCACTGAACTTGCTTATGCTCCCCTTTGATCGAGTGCTATTTCTATAAAAAATATTGAGTAGGAAAAACTGGAATTGGCTTTAATCGAGATTGCCTCGGCTTCTTAGGTACATGAGGCCGCTAAGGGCTCGATCTAGCTATCCAGTTTCGGATTGGACGTGGATGAATCTAGTCTTCTCTCTGGCATGGATAGGCTTTTTTCTCGCTCAGCGAGTTGCTCACCTTCCGAGGACAGATGGGCTGGGTCAGTAGCAGGATACCGGTCAATTCGAAAGTCTGAGGGGAAGTGGGTTCTTTAGTCAAAGAAGATGGCATCGAATGCGACGCTGTTCGGGATTCACCTGATTGACCATTGCCAATTCCACTAGGCAGAGAATCCGCTGTGGGACCTGAAGGCGGAGAAGACCTTCGGTTTCCTGGTGGTGAGGGAAATGAATCACTAACCACTGCTAGAGTTAGAAAGGGAACTCATTCCGATCCTGTTGATGCAAGTAACTTGACTTCAAGCTTGGGAAGGAAAGGAAAAGCTAAGGCAATAAAAAGCACTAAGACTAATGGCACTGCATCGGTTACGGATTCAATCACAGCTTCTACGATCAGATTTGCAGCGGCAACTTCTATTCCATCAACACCAGTTATTCCAGCAACAGGAAAGTAAGAAGGTAATCCTACTACAGCACTAAGACTACTAAGACTAATTCAGTCTATTTGGCCACTATTCCTACTGCTACTACTACAGCTACTGCAGTAAGGAAGGAATTCGGTTTCAAACTTGTTGCGAGGAATCAGGGGTTTGAAATGGATTACACTCCTTCTCTTTCTCTCCCTCTTTCCTATGCTAGCAATCCGGTAATTCGGTAAAGTAAAGAAGTAGAAGTCAAGCAGGAAATCAAGTAAGCCAAGGAGCAGTCCCTTTACGCTATTTGCCTTGTCCCATTCTATGCATTTTCCTGGTATTCAATAGGAAGAAGTTCCTACACGCTATACTATACGGCGTAGGGGAGAAGAATATGAAAGTTTTCCCGGAGGAAGTAGACAAGATATCCCCATAGTAAAGACGCTACGCCCCTCTGTTACAGAATGAATATGGTCAATCAGGCTCCGCACCTTACACTCTACCCTCTCCATTTCACATCAAGGGCGTTAAGCCTCTTATAAAAAAAAATTCAATGAATCCCTCTTCCTTACTCTATCAAGTAAGTAATAAATTCCTTTGTCGAGTCACTTCGTCCCTTGACCTATCGGTCAAGTTACTTCGTCCCTAGTTTTAGTTAAAAAACTAGCAATGAATCCCTTGACCTATCTGTCAAGTTACTTCGTCCCTAGTTAAAAAAGCTAACTAATGAGTGCAATCTTCCTACGATAATAGTCTTTTGCGATTCCGCGCATCTACTCTCAAAAAGTCTGTTTTTCTAGTTACTGTAAAGATATCGGATAGAAAGATTCAATCTTCTTCTCTGTCTGGGAGTCGCTCTTGAATCGAGGTTAGTGAAGCTACCACCCTAAAAGCTAGTTTTATGATAGTAAGTGCGGCGAATCGAGAAAGAGCTTATTAGCTTATTCCAAATTCATTGATAGAGGCAATCTTTATCTTCTTATCCCAAATTGGCACATCTGTTCTTTGCGCCTTTCTATATGTTATGTATTTAGCCCTTTTTCCAGCTGTTCATACTCGGACTAAGATCTGGCACTAGCCGTCTTGTTCGGGGAAGGAGCGCGCAATGCAATGTATTGACTGAAGCCAGCGTAGGAAAAAGCAACTACCACTAGAGCGGTTGAAACCTTGTAGACGAGATTTTCAGATGCCAGTCAGTCCGTTCGGGCTCATGCCCCGGTCAGGGAAGACAGAAGAAAGGGGGGCTACAAGAAACTTTCTCTTACCGATCGGCTCAGGATCGATAGCCCAATTGACTAGATAGGGAACGAGTGAACCCGCTGTTCCAAGAGCAGAAGTAGGCGCGTAAGCCACTTCATCTTCATTTACAGATTACGGAACATAGAAACTCTCTAATCTAATAGGGGCATGAGAAAGGGGAAGTCCGCGTCTAAGACAGCCAGTGCTACTATATCGGATCGGGCAATCAGTTTAGCTGCTAAAACATCGGGAAATCCGACAGCAACTATAGATTATCCAACAACTGGGCAAAGGGCATAACATGAGTGAAACTCAAGCACTCGAATATCAGTAGATTAGCGTCACGCCAACGCAACTCTCAAACCATCGGCGAGAGGAGAGGGAAGACCAACTCTCATCTTTCCCAACCCAGAAGAAAGAAGATGAGCCGAAAGTTGGCCGAAGGGTGACGGGAAGAGTCAGGCTGTGGAAAATAACTTCACTTTATTAAACCCCAGAGAACAAGCTCTTCCAGACAGCCCACCGAAAAGAAAGAATTGGGGATCCAAGTATATTGAATTCCTCGTCTCAAACTCAACTTAGTCTCAGTACGCAATGGAGTGATTCTTGGGAAAAGCATCTGTAGCTATCTGTAGCTGCATCGAACTCAATTGATGATTTCTAACCTTCGTCCCCGTCAACCTCTATTTCATCAACCGAAAAAGGAAAGTCAAATACAGATGAAGGAGAAGCGGCTTGGCCGACGAGAGGAGGGAGTGGTGACCCCTCTACTGACCTCGAGACAAACTTGACAGCTATGCTTGACCGACGGTGGCTCCGATCAAGGCAAGGAGAGACTCAGAGAAGAAAGACAAATCGACTATCGACTTCTTTGACAATCTCCATTGCCCGGAGGAGGTGAATCAGAGGGAGAGATAGCCCTCGCTAAGAGTCTCGGTGTCTACATTGCGGATATTTTTCCTATAATAAATCCGCTAAAAGCCCTAAAAAGAAGAGTTAAAAGCGTGTTTATGAAACCCATAGCGTGTTGGTATTACACGTACCTTAAAATCAAGATTCTCGTAAGATAAGATGACAATCAAAGCCTTTTCTCCTTGAGGGTTTACTCTAGCACTAGCCTCTAAAACTCTAGGAAGACGGGTAAGAGGAAATCGACTTGCTACTACAATCCGTATCGAAACTAGAATCCGTACTGCAATCGGTACTATAACTAGAATCGCTATCGGTATCGTATCGGAATCGAATCAAACACGAATTTTATCAAAAAACTTCTTTATCGGTAAGGAGACCCACTTTCCCACATCTCCTTTCCCCTATTGCTAGGGGCCTCACCCAAGATTGGATTACAAGTTATTCCTTTCTTTACGAGATTCAGCTACAGACAATTCTATAACCGATGATTGAGCTCGCTGTCCCTAGAACTATGTAAGCTGAGATGTGAAATTCTACCTTCGAACTGAGAACCAAGAACTTTCTTTGTCACCCCGAACGGGCATTTTTCGGGGAGTAGCACTCGAAGAGAAGTTCATTTTTGTTCTTACAGTCTCAGATGGACATGAAAAAAAAATGTCTCTTTCCCCATGTCAGTTGCTTGCCTTGCTACTGCTATGCTTCCTTCCTCCAACTCTGTCACTTCCTTTTCATTCAGTTGAATGGAGGCCGAAGGACTGGTACTTTATTATCTACAACCTATTTTTTAAGAATAAAATAAGTTGTTATTATAAAAGTTCTAGTACTTGTCGCAATATCAGTTGTTCTTAAGCCGTAGTAGATCGGAGATCAGAGCAGAAAACAAGTCAAAGGATACTTGCCCTGAGACCCGAAGTAAGTAGCCACAAGGGAATCGCGAACCGGTTGTGTTCACATCTCGTTTGCCAATCTTTCCAATTCCGTAACGGTGGCTATAAAGGACATCTAACGGCCGCTAGACCAGAGCTCTTAAGGTCAACCCTTACACAACAGCCGATACGATGAGTTAAGCTAAAACATAGGACAAGCCGAGCTAATCGATGATAGATAGGAGATCAGGTTAGCCCTACTGTTTGTTCTCCCTAACCCTCATCCAGTCTCTTAGGAGTAGGCAGGGTCTGTTCGATTGGGCTTTGACCTGTTAAGCCTGACTACCTTTCCTTCAAATAGTATTCCCCGCTTGTCTCTGAGTCAAATACCCTTGCTTCTATTCTCTTTTTCATTGCCTTCCGCCTTCAAAGGAAGAGTTGGAACTCATGAATCTCTTTGGAAAGCGGTTTTTCTCCTGGCTGACCTATGAGGAAATCTAATCCCAAGGATAGTTTCCTACTTTCAGGTTGGTTTCTTAAAGACCTGCTTTTAGTGCGCCTTGTTTTTCTTGATGGAATAGAGGTTTAATAGGACTCCCCCGATGCTGCTACGCTTCCTTACCGACCTCGGAAAGTAACCCCAGTCCAGTTCTTGTCTGTTTTTATTTATACGATTAGACGGTGATAGCTCCTTTAATAGTTTTCACCCCTAGCCTCTGAGGAACTGCTTCTGGCTACTCAAGAAATTTGGTATGTGAAGTTCCTGCTCTCCCTAAGCTCTTCGAATCAAGATGGCTATGGTTGCAATCTCGTATCCAATAGAAGGGCTTGCTTTGTTGGGTTGGTTGGCACAAGTGCTGGAAAAAGTGCTTTCAGAGTCCTTGGTTGAGCTACCATTACAGTTGATTGGCATTCTCGTGCTTGGACTGAGTCTAGCATTCCTGTGCAATTCCCTTCAAAACTCTCTATTTTTGGCCCCTAGGCTACTTTGAGATGTCCCCGCTCCTCTACTAGTGTTGGAGCTGCTACATTCAGGTCTTCGATTGGCAGGGAACTGCTTCAAGAAAGGCTGTTCCACCCAACCCTCATCCAGTTTTTTTAGTCTGCAAGGTATGTTGGATTGAGCTTTTGCGTTGCTTCCCGTTGCCACCTTCTTGTCTAGGTGAACCTATGATAGCCCCTCTATCAAGACGCGTAGGCACCTCTATTAGAAATGGCTTTCTTTCTTTGGTTGTTCCGCGGGATGTCTTTTCGGTGACGTATAATAGAGACAGCTTGTGCATCTTTGCTTAAGATAAGAATCTAGGGAAGGTTCATAGCCCTTCTTTCCTTTGGTTACTGAGCAGTCTGACTTTACTCATTCTCTAATCTCATCTCTAAAATAAGGGTGACCCACCGAACCTTATTTATACGAATAAAGAACCGAACTTCAGGTCGAAGAAAAGGAATTAGACACAGAGGGAGGAAAAAGAGGGGGGCATGAAGCGAGTAGCTCTTTCGTGATAGAATTTTTCTTCTTGCTTACCCTAATGGTGTGACCTTGGTTTCATCCCTTTGGCAAATCAAGCCATTTCTTTGGAAGAGTAGCGAAGGGACTCCCCCTCATCTATAAAGGAGAGGCTTTATTGAGAGAAAGAATAGGGGCGGTAAGCATTTGCAGTAGTAGGTATTCCCCCAGGGGGCTGGGCTCCTAAGGGGATTGCTTTTGTTAGAGTTGTTTGTTGTTCTTCCCCGTGGGCTAGGCTGTTAGCGCGACTTGTTAGCACTTTCAGGCCTCCTCTTGCTGCTGAAAAGCCGTTGCTTGCACCTGAAAGCCTACCAGAAACAAGCGAGGTATTCTCCTGTACTCGCTTAAGGAAGAGGTCCATATAGCTGCGCTAGCCCGCCCTATTTTGCTTGTTCGAAGCAAGGATAGCCGCTAGTAAGACAGCTCCTAAGTAGATAAGACTAAAGCAACTAGTCATAAAGAAGGTATTAGTACGGCTATTAGCACAGTTGATTAAGGGGGTCACTGATGGTTGGAAGCTATAGTGGCTAGTCTAGTAGGCTAGGCTAGTAGGAAAGGGAAGCGAAAAGAGACAAGTAAAGAAGGTCTGTCTAACCGGATAGTCGAACAAGACAGTAAGTAAGGCAGAACTAGTAAGACAGAAAAGAAGAGGAAGAAGGTCACTATTCATAGAGTAAAGTAAGAAAGGAAAAGAAAGGTCTTTATTTACAGTTCATCGAGGGTAGGTGGGTGGGGGGGAAGATAAAACTCTTTAACTCAATCCACTACTACTGTTCTCATTCATTGACATAAGTAAAAGCTACCAGTTCCTTACTCAAAGAACTCGTACCGGCACTCTTGAGTTCACAACTCCAACTCCCTTAGATTAGAGTAGCAACTCGATCCTACTAATTACGTAGAACCATGAACCATCGATCGAGCGAGTTCGAGGTGGTTCATGCTTTCTATATAACTCGCTGTACGCTAAGGCAAAGGTTGTAACCCATGCGTCATGCGTGCCGTAGTCATACGTAAAATTACAGGTCAGTTGGTGCTTACTGAGGTAAGGAATCTGATCGCTCTGTCCTAGCCAGAATAGTAGGTTTTGTGTTACAAGTAAGTTGCCTTATTCTAAGAACTCAGTATCGCTTTACTCGTTGAGGGGGGCTTCCAGACAACTGGTCTATAATGACAGTACTTAGTGAGTAGAGTTTTGGATTTTCAGACATGGAACTCTTACCTGTCGGGGGTATTTGAGTTTGGGCCCATGTCTACTTATAAGCTAAGCCAGACGGAACGGTCTTGAGTGGGACTCTCCTCCCAACTAGTAGAAATTCTTCCAAGAACGGATTCTTCAACATGTTGTTGATTTGATAACATCTGCTGCTGATTTCAATAGCCAAGTCAAGCTTTCCAGCAGGCGAGACATCATCTATTGAATTAACGGCAAGGAATTGAATCAGAAGTGACATATCGGATCTTGCCAGGCCAGGAGTTGAAAAAGGAGCGGCTTTGAGAGAAGGGTCTTAGAGAGGTAGCACGAATACAAGCTCTTTTCGAACGTTAATCAATCGTTTAGATACCACCCACGCACATGAGGAAGAATCGGTATACGGTGTTTTAGCTGTTAACAGCAGGAAATCCTTCTCACGAATGAAGTGATAATCGAATTCAATGTGTTTGCTTCGGGCATTAAAACATTGAAGCGGGTGGCATGTGTAACCCTACCCTATTCTATTTGAGGAAATTTGAAAGGTATTCAGGATATATCAAATATGGTGAACAATCTCCAGTCGTAAGGCCTCCAAGGGGACATCGAAAGCTAAGCGACAAAGAAAAGAAAGATCTGCTGAAGTCGTTGGCACGCAAGACAGAATCGAAGGAGTAGAGCTTAAAGCATCCTTTCTTCTATGGGGAATCAATCAAACGAGATCAAAAGTAGCCGGCGGCAAGTCATCGCCAGCAATCCTAAGTAGTGCTATTCTGTCTTTCGCCGATGGACTAACCATCCGTTTCGTCGTTTAGGTTCGTTCGTTCAGCCGAGCGAGCAAGGTGTGCTTTAGGCTACATTTCTTGTCTGATGTTTCACTAATAGGCTTAGGCTGGAGCAATGCTTGAAGCGTCTCAGTCTCTAGTTAACGCATCAAGCGGTCCTGTGATGATGCCTGCCAGAAGCATCATGGGATTGGTTAAAGTGAGCTTTATTTATTCGATTTCCGACTGGTCTCGCTTTCTTTCTGAATCTGCTTTCTCTATTGACATAGTTGAGTCTCGACTTGAGCGCGACGCCTGCTCTAAGTCCTGTAAGCGAACTTCTCCAACTAAATAAAATAAAAGAGCGGTAGCTTTAGCACTTTATACAACACAAGCACTAAGCTAAAGTAACAGATGCCACAGGAGAATCAGCAGAAGTAACTGGATAAAAAACAGTCGCTGAAACAAAAGCAGAAGCCGATTAGCTGTTATTCAACTAGAATTCGTCCCTTTACCGCCCTTGTTGGGATATTTGAAGGTTTTTCTAAAAAATTGGATCTAGCTCGAAGAATGAGTTGGATTCTACCTAGAATCATTTTGTTGGAACAAGGAGCTTTTGTTAAAGGACTAACTATTGTAGAGAAGATCTCCTTGGCTCACGAGGTGGCTTGTTGTGATAGGGGATTTAAACCGAAAGGCAACATAGGAGGGAGGGGGGGTAAATTTAGCGGAGATACTACATGGCCTTAAATAGGATCCCCTTCTGTTCCTACTCCTTCCTACAGCTGAGCAGTCCATACGTGCTTAGGCGCGAGGGCCAAGCTCTGCTTTGGTCCACCACCCGGATAGGCATTAAAAACCTTAAAAATGGCTTTGAAAGTTTCGAATGCCTACGTTATCCGGTATGGAGCCACCTTCTTCGCCGGCATGCCCTGATTCCCCAATTATGTCTTTTCACTTATTGGAGAAAGTAGTAGACCCGTGGCTACTACCAGGCGACCACTGCAGTTCCGGCAGCCAGCCGACTTACAGGATCAATGTCCGCCTTCTTGTACTGATGCTAGAGTAGTCAGTCCTTCTTCTTTTTGTTTTTGATTGGACTACGGTTCTCTATTGAATAAGCTCTCAACCTTTTGTTCCTTAGTCACACGCCCACTCAGAATCCCGGGGACCCGCTTTATGGGGTACCATGCTAGTGATCCATCTCAGCCTTCCAACACCTTCCCTTTTTTAGGGTTAGGGTGCTAATCAAGGACTGCGCTTTTGCGGGAACATATATGCACCTTCCTTGAAGCCAACCACGCTCTCAAGGAGAACCAGGGTGTCGCTTTCGCGATCTCATTCCCCACAGCTACCCCTTCATTTTGATCGGGGTAAGGGACCATCGGTTCCTTCGGCTCAGATTATAGCAACTAGAATCCTCCTGACCAATCCGGCACGATGTATTGGTTGAGGGTTTCCATTTTGCTAATCTGCCAAGCAGTTCACTGGACAAGGCTAGGGTAGCGACTCCCTCGTAACATCTGGCAAACCGCGTAGTTCTTCCAATTAACAAGACCCAAGTTCGAAAGCGGGTCTCTAGGGATCAAACTAGGGTGCAGAGCGGTTACGGGACTAAGTTACTTGTAATAAGGGACAGAGACTACAACGAGTTCGGCTTGCTAGCTTAAAGGGGCCTAGCTGACCGGGGAGCTGACCGAAGAGAGAAGGTTGCCATAGGAGATTGTGCCTCTTCCGATGAAACATAAGAGAAGAGAAGGTTCCAGTTGCTGTGGCTCTTGCTTTCGAAGGGACAAAAGGAGTAACCCTTCGATTGGGATTGGCTTGTTTGCCGGCTTTCCTATTTATCATACGAGACGAGGCTCTTAAAGTAAAGAGGGACAGTGACTAGAGACGAGCAAGGTAGGTTCAGAAACAGAGGACGAGTAAGTAAAGGTATATATGTATGCCTCTTCCTGTTGTTCTTGTTTTTACTACTTTCCATAGTGGTTCGCGTACGTATAAACCAACCCCTGGCGAAACCGGCTCGCAGGCTTGACTATTACTGATGGAAGGCGGGCTATTATGCCTATTCAACTTATGCCTCTTTGCTTTCTTTATTACTTATCGCACGTGCCGCCCTGTCTCAACGTCACTTCCCAAACCAAAACCGCCTTTCCCAGATCTATGAAAGGGTGAAACGTTGAAGGTCCACAACAGGTAACATAAATGAACAAGTTGATTTTGTATTCGAGCTGCTGAGGGCCGGAGCTCGTATGAATACATTACTTCATTGGTCTATAAGGCGTTGCACTAAGCACATACTCGGATAGGGTCGCAAAGTGCAAAGATCCGGTCTTTGACAACCGTCGTAAGGACAACAAAACCTATACTTATGTGTGTTCGACACTATAACTATAGGAAAGGTGTCGCATATACGCTGTACGCATGATTTAGACTGAATGAAAGAAGACCTTTGTCGCAGATCAGCTGTATGAATGATAATGACTGAACTACGTCCACCCTCCCAAATGAAAAGTCATTGGGTCTTTGGAAGCCTCCCGGGGAAGGGATTACTTACTACATTTGCAGGTTGAATTCCAGTCCCACCAGCTTGATAGCTATATATTTCGCAACCGAACTGAAATGAACTGCCAGGTCGACCAAGTGAGAAAACACTTAGAAAGCGCTTGTGCCCCTGAGGCTTGTAGCGGCAAGGCACGCTGGGCGAGAGGGCATTTTTTCTTTCTTTTGTAAGTTAAAGGGATGGTGTTCAGTGCTGCCAGACCTAAATCTACCAACCATCCCCCCGGTGCCAGAACTCTTTACTCATCCTGAAATACCAAATCTACACCTCATGTCGGATGAGGAGCGGGCAGAGGTCCACCGGCAAATGCAGGATATGATTGTACGCCTAGAACAATTAAAAAAGGCGAACGATTTCATGCGTTTCCAAGTAAATTATGCCCAATATAAAGAAGATGTTGCTAGGGCTAAAGCGCGGCCTGAGTCGGAGACCTGGGGCCTTGACTTACCTTTTGACTAGCCTAAAGGTAAAGGGGGGAGGAGAACAGACTCCCCCGGACGTACTTACCTCACGTAGGGAACCGGGTAACCAAAAGTCGCGATTAGAATAACGGGAGTTCGCTGGGATTGTAGTGAATTTCTTTTCCTGGTTCGAATCCAGCAGGCTTCAAAGCCGTTGCGCGCTAGTGCACGCAGCCGTTTTTCAGCTCGTGACAAGGTCTTGGTCATATCGATAGATAGGCGCCTCCATTTTCTCGTTTGACCCTTCTCTCTATGGCTTAGGCGGGCAGGCTTTTAGTGTTGATACGCTAAAGGAAGCGCGCCAAGTAAAGGCAACGAACGCTAAAGAGGACTTTCAAAGCGTCGCCCCTATAAAAGCTGATAGACGCTTATGGACCCCACGTACTTCGACTTTGATCAGGCGGGCGAACCCCGGCGAATGAATCCGCTAATGGGCGGATCGAAGACTTAGGCAGCAACCATGCTGATCCGACCTGAAGACGTCGGATGGACACCGACTGTGTCGACTTCGTCACTGGACTTAACAGTCGTTTATCTGGTGACTCCTGAATCACCTATTGGCTAGTCGACAACAACGACTGTACAAGACCCAGAAGTCAGATCCGCCGAACTTAAGTTGCAACTCCACTTCACTTAAGGCAGGATCCCGCTTTGAGAAAGCCTCTGCCTCTATCGGTCAAGAAAGATTTGGCAAAAAGAGTTTGTTCTGAAGACTCAGCCACCATAGTCTGGGGTTCCAACCAACCGTCGGTGATTAATGAAAAAAATGGCAAACCGGCGCAATAAAATTCTTTTTTTTTTAGACGGGGATTTCAGAATCAGTTAAGGAAGGGCGACTCGAAGCAAGTGGCACCACTATCTTTCCAACCAGGATAAAACCGCTGCGGAAATCTGCATTCCCTGGATCAACCACATCAGGTACTGAACAGCTACCCTGCTGTCCCTGTGAAGAATGCGTAATCGTGTGTACCGAAGTCAAAGACCGCATCGCGGGCTCTCTTCACTTCCGCAAACTGAGTATGCTCGTGTCGCGCCTCCCCTCTCTTCATTATCTTCCTTAACAAGAAGAATTTTTGCTGTGCACTCTATCACGTAGTGCCCCATCTGCCCGCACCTAAGACACGCACCCCAGCTTCCACTTATTGTTCTTGGAAGAGCTCCCTGATGCTGCTTTTGCCTTCCCCAACAATGAAATTTTTACGTAGAAGTGAACAAAAGTATATCCCTAGGATTAGGATCTACACTTTGTCCAGACAGGCTCAGCCTGTTCATCCTCCTATACGTATACGTCTTCTCATGCACCTTTGCATTAAGAAAATAAGGAAGGGTTATGTTGATGCAGTAGCAAAGACTGCCTTATCCCATCAACATTTTCAAAAAATACCCTTCATGATCTGACTAAGATTACCGGCCTCATAGTTTTGAATACCAAAAGCCTCCAGCTGATCACAAAGGTTCTTAACCAACATACAGTAAGAAGAAAGAGCCCCAACTACCCCGCGCCATGTTGTTCAGTCTCCAGGCACTGACGCTTACTTGCGGTCGCATGTTCATTAACTTCCCTCAAAGTAAGCCATGCCTTTCTTGGGTCTGTAATGCCCCATATATGGGGGCGCATCTCATCAGCTACAGACACTATGATCGCATGCATAGCCCTACCAGACCAGAACAACATGAAAATAGCTTCTTACTCGCCACATCCTCCGGTTCACCTTCCGCACCACTCAAAATTATCCAACATTCCTGGCCCATCAAGAAGCACTTTACCTCTTCACTCCAATTTACATAATTTTCGCCATCTTGGAGTGAACGGCACACAATTGACATTATTTCCAATGCAAAAAAAAAAGAATTTGACGATCTGATTCTGGAGGGTCCACGAAATTTTCTCAATATCTTATTTCCAGAAGCACTGTTCATCAGGGATCTTGTGCGTATACTCCTGGAATAGCTGAGAGGAAAAATAGAGACTTATTGGAAACGGTTGGAGCTATGATGTTTGG